TTTTTTGTTGTAAGCCCTCCTTTTTTTTAAGGAATTGCTTAGTCGTCTAGTAACAAGTAATAGTAGTCGATAGTATTAGATATAGATAAAAAAAAGAGCAAAGAATAAAATAAAAAAATTCTACTAATCAATATTTGTGAGGCGGCCTTTCTTGTATTCTTGTATTAGATCCAAAGGGTTTTTCTTGACCTAACTACAAAGATGATGAATCGATTTCTTTTTCGTTTTTACTCTTGGCCTGCCGCTCTATTTTTGTGAATACTGTTTAGAATGATTGATGAATCAAAAAATTTCAATTGAACTTATTATTTCAATTGGTATTTTTGCTTATCCCCGTCTCGTTTAAAAATTGAAACTTAGGTAAGTGCTTTATAAACATATGTATAAAAAGAACATATTTCATTTAGCCCCTTCATGCCTACTATAACTAGTTATTTCGGTTTTTTACTAGCGGCTTTAACTATAACCTCAGCTTTATTTATTGGTCTGAGTAAGATACGACTTATTTGAAAATTAATTGAATGAACGAACAATTCATAAAAACAAAGCTTTCTGTCCTATTCCATATATTCTATAATATTCTATAGTTCCTTACCGTGTTAATTATCAATTATTAATTATTGATATTCATGGGCAATAGAGATTAATATTTAGGGATAGATATTACCTTTCTTTTTCTCCTTTCAAATAAATTGAAATGATTGAAGTTTTTCTATTTGGAATCGTCTTAGGTCTAATTCCTATTACTTTGGCTGGATTATTCGTAACCGCATATTTACAATACAGACGTGGTGATCAGTTGGACCTTTGATTAATTACCATCTCTTTTTTTGACTGACCCCTTTCTTTAATTCTTTAATTTTATAATAATTTTATAATTTTAATTTAATCCAAGGAGGTCAAATTCGAATTGCTGTTCAATTTTTTTTTCAGTTCGGTGTAATTTTCGACCTAATAAGAGCGGAATCGCGCTCTGTAGGATTTGAACCTACGACATTGGGTTTTGGAGACCCACGTTCTACCGAACTGAACTAAGAGCGCTTTCTTATCATAATAAATAAGACTGTAAAAAAGAGGATTCTTTTATTTTATAACCCCAATACATCGCGCACACCTATACTATCATATATCATATATAATATGAGAAAATGATAGATTATGTATGCTTAATTTTAATCAATCTAAAACTACTCCCTCATTACTGCTCAAAGGAGAAGTAATAGGTAGGGATGACAGGATTTGAACCCGTGACATTTTGTACCCAAAACAAACGCGCTACCAAGCTGCGCTACATCCCTTTCAATTGGCCTACAATGTCATTGTAGAGAATCCCTGTCTTGTTTTCCACACCCTTATTTCATCTATTGATATACAAAAATTATCTTTCCGTTTCCTCTTTTTGGTCTCATATCATATAACAACCATATAATGAATAGTAAATGAATATTTTTGGCGGGAATTCTCAGGCGGAAAGGGACCCATTTTGCTGTTTTAAGAAATGGAAAATCTTATCTATCGAATCATTGTACATTTAAATTTGAACTTTGAATTAGGAATTCCGGGTACAAATATACAAATACAAGTGGTCTTTAACCACACATACATGTGATTATATATGTATTACCTTAATGTAATACGATAAAGAAGGAGGATTTTAAATGCGAGATCTAAAAACATATCTTTCCGTAGCACCGGTACTAAGTACTCTCTGGTTCGGTTCTTTAGCGGGTTTATTGATAGAGATCAATCGTTTCTTCCCGGATGCGTTAACATTCCCTTTTTTTTAATTCTAGTTATTGCCACGGGACGGGGCGAAAAAGATTAGATCGAGATACAATCAAATATCTGTGACTACTCTCTCGCCCCCCTTTATTTTTATTTTAGTTTTTTTTTTAGAATTAGATAAAATAAATAAGGAAGGTAGAACGAAAAAAGTGGATTCAACCTCGCCGAAATTCGGGTTCAAGCTCCAATTAAATTACTAGTAGAGCGAAAAGAGAAATGTGGCTGAAACAACAGTATCCTACAAGATACTTAAAGAAAATACTGTTATTTGAGTCTAAATAGAGTTAGAATTAGAAATCGTTGTATTACTTATTATTTACTATTACTATAAATCTATATTGATTTACTATATTGATTGCAACGAAATCTTTCAAGATTTGGTTTTGAGTTAGCAACTTTTATTTATTTTTTTTTTTCATTCCTTTCTTCTTCGCTTTTGATCGGAAAATAGAAAAGTTGGGTGAATTAAAAACTCAAAGGAGGTTCATGGCCAAGAGTAAAGATGTCCGAGTAACGATTATTTTGGAATGTACCAGTTGTGTTCGAAACGGCGTTAATGTTAATAAGGAATCAACGGGCATTTCCAGGTATATTACTCAAAAAAATCGACACAATACGCCTAGTCGATTGGAGTTGAAGAAATTCTGTCCCTATTGTTACAAACATACAATTCACGGGGAGATAAAAAAATAAACCTGCTCGTATATGTCACCCCTTCCCGAGAATATGAAAATATGACAGAAAATTATGACATTAGGTTATAATATATTAAGTATATAATTAGTTATAATATAATATAATTAGTTATAGATATAACGCATATTTTATTTATATGCATATTATATATTTTTTTTTATATTTTATATTTATTATTAATTATATATATATTTATAATAAATAATTAATATTATTAATTATTATATTATTACATATCATATATTTATTATTACATATCATATATTTTAATTTATATACATTTAAATAATAAATAAATAATAATAAAATAAACAAACCAAATCCTGTTTATTATATTCATTCTAAAATTTTACTATAATTTAATTTGAATTTTATACGATCAAAAAAAGAAATCATGGATAAATCCAAACGACTCTTTCTTAAATCCAAGCGATCTTTTCGTAGGCGTTTGCCCCCGATCCAATCGGGGGATCGAATTGATTATAGAAACATGAGTTTAATTAGTCGATTTATTAGTGAACAAGGAAAAATATTATCTAGGCGAGTAAATAGATTGACCTTAAAACAACAACGATTAATTACTATTGCTATAAAACAAGCTCGTATTTTATCTTCGTTACCCTTTCTTAATAATGAGAAACAATTTGAAAGAAGCGAGTCGACCGCTAGAACTACTGCTCTTAGAACCAGAAATAAATAGGCTTACCCCTTCAATTGATTCAAAATTATCAAACGTAGACTGATGCTTTATTCAAAAAATCTGATAATCAAAAGAAAAAAAATAAATAAAAGAATCAAATCTGGTTGGGGAAGAAAAAGAAATCTTTTTTTTTATTGAGCGTCTTCGCTCATCTTGTTTTGATGACCTTATCAGAATCAGAATTTTTTATCAAATTAATTTCTACTCTACCTTCCCCGGGTTCATTCTCGAGGGAACCCTATTTTATTTCATTTAAAGCATTTCGTTGGATTCCTTCCGATATCCTTATTTTATAATCTCGTTGGAAATCATATAAAGACAATTCCTATTTGAGATAGCTATTTGTGCAAGTATTTTACGATTCAGAAGCAACTGTTTCTTGTACAGATTGTGTATTAATCTACTATAACTATAGGATACCCCCATTCCGCGAATTACTGCATTTATTCGAGTAATCCACAAACGACGAAAATCTCTTTTTTTCCTATCTCTATCCCGATGAGCCGAAACCAAAGCTCTTATTCTTTGTTGAGTAATAGTTCGAGTAAGTCTTGAATGAGCCCCTCGAAAGCTTGATGCAAATAAACTAATTTTTGTTCGACGTCTCCGTTTAATTCTGGTCATTGAATAAAAGAAATTTTGATGAATAACTAATTCTTTCTTTCAGTTATTCTTTTCTAGTCTATTAATAACAAAACGGATTCTTCCAATGTATAAAATAAAAATTCCAATGGCTTTTGCTACTATAACCGTCCCGACCACGATTTTTCCTTTTTTCTAGGCATTTCGCCTTGAAATAAGAAATTGTATTGATACTAGGTATCAAAAAAGCATATTAACTAAAATAAAGGAGTAAATAGAAATGGATAAATAAATAGTGGGTTCCATCGTTTCTATGGTTACTTCTTAAACGGTGAGGCCCTCTCTATACACCGGAGCCCATTCCTTCATTTAATTGGTAACTTGTACAGTTCACACTCTTCGGCTCTACTCATAAATTTTCCAGTAATAGATCTTTCACAACGAGATCTATATTATACAGTAACGGTATGTAAGTATGAGGATTAATTGGGTAGCTGACCCTGTTAGTCCGTTCTTTGCAAGAGTCGAAGCATAATCTTTTTGCTTTTTAAATAGGATTTTCCCCGCTTAATGGATAAGCATTTGCTACCAATGGGGAATTTTTTCTCATCTTAAATCCCAAGATTGGATTTGCGCCAACGGAAACCATAAATTTCATACACAATAGAAGGATATGGTAGATCTATCTTTTTTAGATAGTGAACGGAAGAACCCCATTCTATTCACTGGTACTGATCGTTGATACTGAAAAAATTATTTCTTTTTTCTCAGCCCATGATCTGAACAAGTCGCACATACACCCTAGTACATGTTCCTCGGCGCTGAGGACATCCCCCAAGAGCAGGGGATTTCGTGACATTTCTAATTGGCTGTCTTGCATTTCTAATAAGTTGTTTAATAGTTGGCATACTGAATCATATACATAATAGACTGGTTTAGATCGATCCTAACCAGATGATTCTGAATTACTTCTTTTAATTCTATTTAAAAGATTAATAAAATATTAGCCCCTTAGGCTTAAGTTAAGAAGGAAAGGAATAAGAGGAATTAAATCAATCTTAATTAAATTGTGGATTGGTGTTAAATCGTTGCTGTTTGTTATGTAACCGCTACATGATCCACAATTCCATGAGCTTGGGCTTCTGTTGCTGACATAAAAACATCTCTTTCCATGTCTTCGGATACAACCCATAGGGGCTTGCCCGTTCTTTGTACATAAACCCTTGTGATGCTTTCGCGAAGTTTCAGTAGTTCTTCCGCTTCCAGGATAAATTCTCCCGTTTGTGCCTCATAAAAAGAACTAGCAGGTTGATGGATCATTACCCTGATGATATAACATAATAAAAGGTTCTTCTAACTCACATAATGAGGCGAGAAGAATAGCTAAAGAATAATAAGAAAAAGATAGAATTGAACAACCGTACAGGCATTTTTTGCGCATTGCATACGGCTTTACAATGGAATTCTCTTTTTTTTTCTTTCATCGAAAAAAGAAAAAGAGAAAATATAGAGTCTATTAGACACGGATCAATAAATAATCCAATTACCACCCTTCTTTTTTTTTGGATAAAGTTAAAAAATACTATGATGGCTCCGTTGCTTTATATATTTATTATTTATTTCGTCTGTGATTCAGCAATCCCAAAGTTTCTTTTTTTTGAAAAAAAAAAAGAAAGAAAAAAATAGTCTTTTTTTTTCGTACTCTTTTATTTTTATATTTATAACATAAATATTGTTAATAGCCTCTGGTGTGAAAAGAAAAAAAGTTTGTGACGCTGAGATGGGCCCACGGCAGCTAAGATAAAATTGGAAATCCCCTTTCTCTCATACTACTCTTTCGATACATAATCTAATATTTTGAAAAAAAAAAGAAATAAAAAAAATTTCATATCGAATTCGAAGTGCCATGCTATTATTACTTACTAATTCATATTTCATATGGCGAAGGCATAGTCTTCCTTTTTCTTTCCATCAAATAAAAAAAACTCATTGGCGCCGAGCGTGAGGGAATGCTAGACGTTTGGTAATTTCTCCTCCGGCCAGGAGAAAAGATCCCATTGAAGCGGCCAATCCCATGCATATTGTATGCACATCTGGTTGCACAAATTGCATAGTATCATAAATAGCTACTCCGGGTATTACCCATCCGCCAGGAGAGTTTATAAACAAAAACAGATCTTTGGTATCATTCTCTATACTGAGGTATACCATAAGACCAATAAGTTGATTCGAGATCTCGCTATCAACCTCTTGGCCTAAAAAAAGTAATCTTTCTCGATAAAGTCGGTTGATTAGGATAAAATTGTATCCCTTAGTAGCCGTACAGGCACCTTTTGATGCATACGGTTCAACAAAAATTGCGAAAAAAAAATCAATGTGTAGATTCCAGCCATCCTTCGTTTTTTCTAGTGGGCCTTTTCTAACTTCTAATTTCTCTAACTTATAATTTCTAATGAAGGGGCTTTTTCTTACATTTTTAAAATCAAATGAAATTCAAAATGAAATTAAAGAAAGATGAGTTTTGGCCCGTTTTCCTATAATATAGAAATATAGAAAAAATTCGCTAAACTTATCGCACAAACTTTTCATTGATCTATTTTTTTTTCATTGGGATTCAATCCAAATCACGATGTCATTTTCTTGTTCCTGAATGGGTTTCATAAATTTTTTATTCAATTTTTTTTAGGTTTATGCTCTACTCCGAGGAAAAATCTGCCCGATTTTGATTTGCGCATATAGGACAAATGACCTAATACCACGTCTTTTTGCTATGATTTCATTTACTTTTTTATTTTAATTTAATTCCTTTTTCTTTGACGTTTTCCGCCAAATATTCAACGTATTTCTCATATTATTCGATTGATTAACAGTTTGAAATCGCTCTTATTTCTATTTATAATTTTCTAATTTAAAAATAAAAAAGATTTATGATTATGATATAGGTGGTAATCATAAATATATTACCAATTGGGTTTTTTCTAAACGGAGCCTGGATGCTTCATTTTATCGGTCCAACCAAGCCAACCATAAATCATTCTAATTGAAAATATTAATCTGGATACCCCCCAAAAAAAATGAAATGGATCTCTAATTGCACTTCATTAGACTTCACGCTACAAATTTTTGATAATTCAATCAATCTTTTTTTGGCGAAACAGAGGATATCTCGATCGGGCGAGAGAACGGGGGAATCCCATATGACCCAATATATTTGACAAGTCGCACTATACGTCAACCCAAACTGCATCTTCCTCCCCGGGATTTCGAAAAGGAACTCTTGGAACACCAATAGGCATTAAAGGAAAGAAAAAGAATTAAATACTATATTTCACTTTGATGTGGAAGCGTAATAGTGGTCTTAATAATATTGGCCTTTATCATATTTTATACATAGATAGAATAAGGCCATAAAATAAAGAAAGACAGAATGAATGAAAGAGAATTCTTACCAATAGGTCCTTTGAATGATGAACAAAACAAATAGGGATGCGTTCATTCATAAAAAATAGGATCAACCCCCATTGCGTATTGATACTTATCGGGTATAGAATAGATCTGCTTCTCTTTTTTCTTCTGAGCCGAATTCTTCCCTTATTACTAATGGAATAGAACAAATATTAATCCTTTCTCCGAAAGAATCACCGAAAAGGGGAGGTATTCCAATGCAATAAAGTTACATAGTGTCTATTTTTCGTTGATAAAGGGGTATTTCCATGGGTTTGCCTTGGTATCGTGTTCATACTGTCGTATTGAATGATCCCGGTCGCTTGCTTTCTGTTCATATAATGCATACGGCTCTGGTTGCTGGTTGGGCCGGTTCAATGGCTCTATATGAATTAGCCGTTTTTGACCCCTCCGATCCCGTTCTTGATCCAATGTGGAGACAAGGTATGTTCGTTATACCCTTCATGACTCGTTTAGGAATAACCAATTCATGGGGCGGTTGGAGTATTACAGGGGGGACTATAACAAATCCGGGTATTTGGAGTTACGAAGGTGTGGCCGGAGCACATATTGTGTTTTCTGGCTTGTGCTTCTTGGCAGCTATCTGGCATTGGGTATATTGGGATCTAGAAATTTTTTGTGATGAGCGCACAGGAAAACCTTCTTTGGATTTGCCCAAGATTTTTGGAATTCATTTATTTCTCTCAGGAGTGGCTTGCTTTGGCTTTGGCGCATTTCATGTAACAGGATTGTATGGTCCTGGAATATGGGTGTCCGACCCTTATGGACTAACTGGCAAGGTACAACCTGTAAATCCGGCGTGGGGCGTGGAAGGTTTTGATCCTTTTGTTCCGGGAGGAATAGCCTCTCATCATATTGCAGCGGGGACATTGGGCATATTAGCGGGCTTATTCCATCTTAGTGTCCGTCCGCCCCAACGTTTATATAAAGGATTACGTATGGGAAATATTGAAACCGTCCTTTCCAGTAGTATAGCTGCTGTCTTTTTTGCAGCTTTTGTTGTTGCCGGAACTATGTGGTATGGTTCAGCAACTACTCCCATTGAATTATTTGGTCCTACTCGTTATCAATGGGATCAAGGATACTTCCAGCAAGAAATATATCGAAGGGTTAGTGCTGGGTTAGCCGAAAATCAAAGTTTATCAGAAGCTTGGTCTAAAATTCCTGAAAAATTAGCTTTTTATGATTACATTGGCAATAATCCGGCAAAAGGAGGATTATTCAGAGCGGGTTCAATGGACAACGGGGATGGAATAGCTGTTGGGTGGTTAGGACACCCTATCTTTAGAGATAAAGAAGGGCGTGAACTTTTTGTACGCCGTATGCCTACTTTTTTTGAAACATTTCCGGTTGTTTTGGTAGACGGAGACGGAATTGTTAGAGCGGATGTCCCTTTTAGAAGGGCAGAATCAAAGTATAGTGTCGAACAGGTAGGTGTAACTGTTGAGTTCTATGGCGGCGAACTCAATGGGGTGAGTTATAGTGATCCTGCTACTGTGAAAAAATATGCTAGACGTGCTCAATTGGGTGAAATTTTTGAATTAGATCGTGCTACTTTGAAATCCGATGGTGTTTTTCGTAGCAGTCCGAGGGGTTGGTTTACTTTTGGGCATGCTTCGTTTGCTTTGCTTTTCTTTTTCGGACACATTTGGCATGGTGCTAGAACCCTGTTCAGAGATGTTTTTGCCGGTATTGATCCGGATTTGGATGCTCAAGTGGAATTTGGAGCATTCCAAAAACTTGGAGATCCAACTACAAGAAGACAAGTAGTCTGATGCAAGATTGCTTTCTTATTTTTCGCTTCTATTTTCTATTTGTGATTTGACATAGGCTGCTGGAAAAATCTTGATTAAAATCGCTGCCTTTTCCTTTTCTTTGATTCTTGTTCTTTCTTTATTTTAGTCGGGAGATGATTCCAAATAAACAGGTACGGAAGCTATAATTGTAAACCACGATCGAATTTATGGAAGCATTGGTTTATACATTCCTCTTAGTATCTACTCTAGGGATAATTTTTTTCGCTATCTTTTTTCGAGAACCGCCTAAAGTTCCAACTAAAAAATGAAATGATTTTTCATTATCTCAATTGAAGTAACGAGCCTCCCAATATTGGGAGGCTCATTACTTCAATCAGTCCCCGTGTTCTTCGAATGGATCTCTTAATTGTTGAGAGGGTTGCCCAAAGGCAGTATATAAGGCATACCCAGTAAAACTTACAAGTAAACCAGATATAGAGATGGCGACTAAGGTTGCTGTTTCCATTATTATATAATTTCAAGATCACAATGGATCTATGATAAGATCGTTTATTTACAGCGGAATGATATACAAAGTCAACAGATCTCACTGAATACAAAATAAGATTTATGGCTACACAAACCGGTGAGGGTAGTTCTAGATCTGGTCCAAGACGAACTGTTGTGGGGGATTTTTTGAAACCATTGAATTCAGAATATGGTAAGGTAGCCCCTGGATGGGGAACGACTCCTTTGATGGGTGTCGCAATGGCTTTATTTGCGATATTCTTATCTATTATTTTGGAGATTTATAATTCTTCCGTTTTACTGGATGGAATTTCACTGAATTAGATTCACAAGAACCACGAAGCCTCGCTTTTCAATACAAAAAGTGAAACTTTTAGTTCGCGGATTTTTTTAGCCCATTCTATTTCGGTAGTTCGACCGCGAAATTTATTTGTTTCTGTATTTCCGGAATATGAGTGTGTGACTTGTTATAATTGATCCTATTGATAGTACAGAAAATGGGTCTGTCATCTTGATCGAGATAGTTTTATCCCGTCGGATAGTCATTCTAGTATCTGGAGCACGGAATATATGAAATGGATCACAAAGTATTTGGACTATGATTCATACTTAATATTCAAACCTCGCGGCCGGACTCAAAATAAAAATTCAAAGAAAAGAAAGGGGTGTATTATTTATAAATCGAAAGATTTTTTATTCTTTCAAACTCCCATTTAGTTTATACTTTTTTTGATCAAAGGACAAACCTTTCTTTTCTTTGTATTTTTATTTATTCTATATCATTGAATAAGCGATGATCCATTGGTTCTTACTCAAAGAATCTTTGGACTTAGTTTGAAGGTTTTATTGAATCATCGCGGTTCTGGTATGAATCTGAAGTTTCAATTGATTCATAGGGTCTTAACAAGAGAATTCCTAGCAAAAATAAAGAAAACAAGAATAAAGCCCACATTCCATAAAATAACAAATCAAAGCAAAGTAAGTAGGTAAATAGAAGATTCAAGAGGCCTGTAACGATCAACATAAAGACGAATGCGCCGACTTGATTTTTTGGCATTATAATTACAACTACAAAAAAGAGCTTTCGGATTTTTACTCTTTTGTGTCTTCAGATAAAATTGAATGAAAAGATTAAGAAGTTTCAAACTTTCTATTGCATATCCGTTTCAGCTATTACTTGTATTACTTGGGTGTTTTTGTTTGAGCTGTACGAGATGAAATTCTCATATACGGTTCTCAGGGGGGGAGTCCTCTTGGTTTACCTATCTCAATAAAGTCTATGATTGGTTCGAAGAACGCCTCGAGATTCAGGCGATTGCAGATGATATAACTAGTAAATATGTTCCTCCTCATGTTAACATATTTTATTGTCTAGGAGGAATTACGCTGACTTGTTTTTTGGTACAAGTAGCTACAGGATTTGCTATGACTTTTTACTATCGTCCAACTGTTACTGAGGCTTTTGCTTCTGTTCAATACATAATGACTGAAGCTAACTTTGGTTGGTTAATCCGATCAGTTCATCGATGGTCGGCAAGTATGATGGTCTTAATGATGATCCTACACGTATTTCGTGTCTATCTCACTGGTGGTTTTAAAAAACCTCGCGAATTAACTTGGGTTACAGGCGTGGTTCTGGCTGTGTTGACCGCATCTTTTGGCGTAACAGGTTATTCCTTACCTCGGGACCAAATTGGTTATTGGGCAGTCAAAATCGTAACAGGCGTTCCGGAAGCTATTCCGGTAATAGGGTCGCCTTTGGTAGAGTTATTGCGTGGAAGTGCTAGTGTGGGACAATCCACCTTGACCCGTTTTTATAGTTTACACACTTTTGTATTACCTCTTCTTACTGCTGTATTTATGTTAATGCATTTCCTAATGATACGTAAGCAAGGCATTTCTGGTCCTTTATAGAGAATATAGACCATAGCGATATTGTAACCAATAATTTCTCTTATTACTTGGGGGAGGAACAATAGTATTTCATTGCTACAAATATGGATTATTGAAAAAAAAATAAGACATGTATTTGGATATTTCCTTTCAACTCCACAATATTCTATTATTTATTTGATATGACATGAATAGTTGAAGGGAATTTCCCGAAGAGAAAATGGATTATGGGAGTGTGTGACTTGAACTATTGATTGGGCCGTGCAGAAATATGCCTTTATCTGCTACATTGGAATTCACAACCAAATGTGTCTTTGTTCCAACCACCGTGTAAGCCCCATACAAAGGATAGGCTGGTTCGCTTAAAGAGAATCTTTCTATGATCAGACCTGACGATGTTGTGTATAAACAGGGCTCCGTAAGATCCAGTAGAATAAGTGATTTGGCATAACCAAAATTAGATTTGAGTTATTTTTTCTTATCTTAATAGTATGAAAATGCATTCATTTCTTCTGCATCGACCCGATTTTATTATACTATCGGAGTGAAACAAGGGATCTAAAGAAGAGCAAAGGCTAGACTATATTAGTAACAAGTAAATCCTTTGTATGTAAAAAATCTCGATATATTTTTTGGATAAAGGCGAATCGCAAGGCCTAAGACGACCCAGAAAGCACTTGATCGCGATCAACTTTGTACGCCTACTTGGGTATTGAGCATTTACCTGTAAAAATGGAATTCCTTGGAATGTATAGCTGCAACTTCGTAAAATGGAATCGGGTAACTTTTTTCTTACATAGGGAATCATTCATATATATTATGGGGATAACATATAGATTTATTTTATAGGTATCCATTTGTATCCATTTTATTCGATTGACTTTTGCTTGAGCCGGATGATGAAAAATTATCATGTCCGGTTCCTTCGGGGGATGGATCTAGAAAAATTCACCTATCCTAATAACAAAAAAACCTGACTTGAACGATCCTGTATTAAGAGCTAAATTAGCTAAAGGTATGGGTCATAATTATTATGGGGAACCCGCATGGCCCAATGATCTTTTATATATTTTTCCAGTAGTAATTCTCGGTACTATTGCTTGTAACGTGGGCTTAGCGGTTCTAGAACCTTCAATGATTGGTGAACCCGCGGATCCATTTGCAACTCCTTTGGAAATATTACCTGAATGGTATTTCTTTCCTGTATTTCAAATACTTCGTACAGTACCTAACAAGTTATTGGGTGTTCTTTTAATGGTTTCAGTACCCGCGGGATTATTAACAGTACCTTTTTTGGAAAATGTTAATAAATTCCAAAATCCATTTCGTCGTCCAGTAGCGACAACCGTTTTTTTGATTGGTACTGCAGTAGCCCTTTGGTTGGGTATTGGAGCAACATTACCGATTGATAAATCCCTAACTTTAGGTCTTTTTTAAATTGATTCAATTAAAAAAAAAATATCATGATGTGCGTATCTAGGGAGTAGTCACTTCAAAGCCAAAGTGAATTCTCCCTAGATACATTTATTCAATTCTGGTCCGAATCTATGGATTGTGCTGAAGGTTCAAAATCCATTTTCGTTTTTTTTACTTTAGAAAAAAATGAAATAAATCCAATGGACTAAATGTGGATTAAATGGATTAATGGATTCAAAATTTTGGTAAATAAATTTCGAAATGCTTTTCTACTTTTTTTCTAGAGTGCCCAATATTTGTTTTACATCTTCTATACGAAAGTGTTCAATTTTCATAAGGTCCTCTCGACTGTTATTCAAAAGGTCCAATAATGTATGTATATTGGACTTTTTGAGACAATTATAGATCCTGGGGGGCAGTTCTGATTGGTCAATAAAAATAAATTTCAATGCTATTTCTTTTTTCTTTTTTCTTAGTTTAGCTAATCTATCATGAAACGGAAAAAAAGGTAAAGTAACGTTGTGTTGATTGTTTTCTAAATGTAAGTTTTCTTCTTCCGCATGTAGAAAAGGAATAAATAAATCAATCAAATTGCGAGAGGCTTCATGAAGTGCTTCTTTCGGAGTTAAACTTCCATTTGTCCATATTTCTAGAAAAAGTATCTCCTGTTTTTCATTATCATTCCCATAACAATGAATACTATGATTCGCATTTCGAACAGGCATGAATACAGCATCTATAGGATAACTTCCGTCGTGAAAGTTCTTTGGCGTTTTTATACCGTATCCTCTATTTCTCTCGATTTGTAATCCAATACACAAATCAATTGGTTCGGTTAGGCTGGCTATATGCTGTGTATTATCAACGATTTCCACAGAAGGTGGTAAGATGATGTCTTGAGCAGTTACATATCCGGGACCTTTGGCACAAATAAAGGCGTTACGAGTTCCATACAAATTACCTCTCAATACAATTTCTTTCAAATTCATTAAAATTTCATGTACTGATTCTTGAATACCTACTATGGTAGAATATTCGTGTGGTATTTTCTCAGATTTTGCACGTGTAATGCATGTTCCTTCTATTTCTCCAAGTAAAGCTCTTCGCATCGCAATGCCTATTGTGTCGGCTTGGCCTTTCATAAGTGGAGACAGAACAAAGCGCCCATAATAAAGACGCTTACTATCTGTTCTTGATTCAACACACTTCCACTGTAGTGTCCGAGTAGAGACTTTTACTTTCTCTCGAACCATATAATATAATATTATTTGATCAGATCATTGAATCATTTATTTCTCTTGAAATCTCTTTAGTGTTTATTTCTACACACGTCTTTTTTTAGGGGGTCTACAGCCGTTATGTGGCATAGGGGTTACATCCCGTACGAAACTTAATAGTATACCACTTCTACGAATAGCTCGTAATGCTGCATCTCTTCCGAGACCAGGACCCTTTATCATAACTTCTGCTCGTTGCATACCTTGCTCTACTACTGCTCGAATAGCATTTCCCGCTGCGGTTTGAGCAGCAAAAGGGGTCCCCCTTCTTGTACCCTTGAATCCACAAGTACCGGCGGAGGACCAAGAAATTACCCGACCCCGTACATCTGTAACAGTAACAATGGTATTGTTGAAACTTGCTTGAACATGAATAACTCCTTTTGGTATTCTACGTGCACTTTTCCGTGCACTACTGCGCCCACTACGTGAACCAACTTTTGGTATAGGTTTTGCCATATTTTATCCTTTCATAAAGATAAGTCAGAGATATATGGATATATCCATTTCATGTCAAAACAGATCTTCTATGTTTTATTTGTTTATCGCTTTCTTTAAGATTAGTTTCTTTTCTTTAAGGAGTTCTTTTTAGAATAGAAAGATTATCCTTGTCTTTGTTTATGTCTCGGGTTAAAACAAATTACGATAATTCGTCCCCTCCTACGGATTAGTCGACATTTTTCACAAATTTTACGAACGGAAGCCCTTATTTTCATAGTTGTTATTCCTTAAATTTTTCCGAATCCACTTATTGGAAGAAAATAAGTTTCTTGAAATTGTTGAACCTTGAATTGGATCCCCCCGAAAGGAATCTTGAAGTTGAAAAAACTACCTAATCGTTCGAATCCTTGTTGCGGAGTCTATAAGTTATACGCCCCCTGGTTGAATCATAAGCACTTACTTCACTTTTGTTGACTCTATCCCACGTTGGTATACGTATCAAACTCTCCTGAAACATAACCTAAAATCAGATCTTCATTATCTAAAGGAATCCGGAGTGGGAGTGATTCACTAATTAAACCTCCATGAATTCATTTTTTGTTCTTTTATTCCAGGTAAAACTTCCTTAACGTATCAACTACGGTAGGGCAGGAGGAGTTCTATTAGACAACCCGTGCTTTTTTCTTTTTTTTTTTCACAAATGGAAAGTTTCGGATACAATTCGTATATTGGCCACATTACCATATATAACACAAAATTTCTCCACCGATTCCTTCTAGTCGAGCCTCCCGGTCTGTCATTATACCCCGAGAAGTAGAAAGAATTACAATCCCCATCCCGCCTAAAATTCTAGGAATTTGTTGATAGTTAGAATAGATTCGTAGACCTGGTCGACTGATCCGTCGTAAATTTAAAATAGTTCTATGTGGTCCTTTCCTATTCCTTCTATGTCGTAGGGTTAAAACCAAAAAATATTTGTTGCGTTCCCGATGTTTCCTTACGTTATCGATAAAACCTTCTCGTAAAAGTATTTTTACAATGTTTTCAGTGATGTTAGTAGATCCTATTCGAATCGTTCCTTTTCTATTCATGTCAGCATTTCGTATAGAGGTTATTATGTCAGCAATAGTGTCCTTACCCATTGTAAACTAAAATTATTGTTGCTCCCGAATTTTGATATAACCAACGTGTTCTTTTTTTTTTTACTTAGTAAAGGTATATGCGTGAGACACAATCTACTAATTAATCTATGTCATTTAAATACTCTAATTTAAATACTATAACTATATTGGGGTCTCGTCTTATAATACCTCAGGAGCTAATGAAACTATTTTAGTGAAATTTAACTGTCTCAATTCCCGGGCGATCGCACCAAAAATTCGAGTTCCTTTTGGATTTCCTTCTTGATCAATGACAACTGCAGCATTGTCATCATATCGTATTATCATTCCGTTGTCACGTTTGAGTTCTTTACAAGTACGTACAATTACAGCTCTGATCACTTCTGATCTTTCTAGAGGTGTATTTGGTACTGCTTCCTTGATCACAGCAACAATAACGTCACCAATATGAGCATATCGGCGATTACTAGCTCCTATGACTCGAATACACATCAATTCTCGGGCCCCGCTGTTATCTGCTACATTCAAATGGGTCTGAGGTTGAATCATTTTTTAAATCTCTTCTTTCAATGTAACAAAGGACGAAGAAAAAAAGAAATATTGTTTGTCAAAAAAAAGGAAACCTGCAATTTTTTTTTATTCCCAAGACAAGACTTCTTTCCTTTGGTTCTATATTCCTATCCTGAAATAATGAATTGAGTTTTTATAGGCATTTTGGACGCCGCTATTGAAATAGCCTTTCTGGCTATATTTTCGGCTACTCCGCTCATTTCATAAAGTATTCTGCCTGGTTTAACGACAGCTACCCAATACTCGGGAGATCCTTTCCCCGAACCCATACGTGTTTCTGTAGGTCTTACCGTAACTGGTTTATCTGGAAATATACGTACCCATATTTTTCCACCACGGCGTACATTTCGTGTCATTGCGCGGCGCCCCGCTTCTATTTGTCTAGATGTAATCCAAGCGGGTTCAAGTGCTTGAAGAGCATATCTACCGAAACAAATGCGATTACCTCGATAAGATATTCCTTTCATTCTTCCTCTATGTTGTTTACGAAATCTGGTTCTTTTGGGGTTATAGTTGATGGTTGTTTATGAATTCCATCTCTACTACAGAACTGGACATGAGAGTTTCTTCTCATCCAGCTCCTCGCGAAAAAAAAATGACTAAAAAATATTTTATTCTTAAGATATACAGGTAGTTAATGAATAATAGATTGAATCTTGGGATTCTTTGCTTTGAGATTTTATCCGATCTATTAGAAATTTGTATATCTTGTTTGTATATATATTGGATATATATATAAGGAATTAAACGCGGATTCTATTTCTAGATAATGTCTTATCTTGGTTTTGTTATTCTTATCTTGGTTTTGTTATAATGTTATAACGAATCTTTATTTTGTTTTGTTTTTTATCATATTCATATCAGATTCTGATCGACAAAAATTTAACAATCAAATAAAATGAAAATAAAATTTTCGCGGGCGAATATTTACTCTTTCAATATCTAGTTCAGTTGTCGGGTTAACTCATGACCTATCAGAATCAGAATAAAAAGAAATGAAGTGGTCTCTGGTTTGTTCCGCCATCCTACCCGATAAATAATTAGGATTCGTTTTCAATAGAATCCTCTGCATTCACGGGTTCCGTCGTCCCCATCGCTTCTCGATTAATGCTTAGGTCTGAATTCTCCAATGGAGCCTTAATTTAATAATTTAATATTTAAATTTAATAAAAATGAAATAAAATTTGGTCTTGAGTCAACCTTCTCAGTCTTTATTGACTTAAGTTAAGGCTCTTGATTTTTTCTTCAATGAACGGATATTCATCTAATTATTGATGAATCTCTATTGAT